TAATATAAATTTATAAATTATCCAATATTGATTGAATACCTGATTACTTAGAGACTCTCAGCCGAGTCTCTATCCAAATGATTTGATTTTACAAAATTATTAATTAGATCCCCCCTACACCTATGGAATCTAATTCGAAACTCAACTCAGTTAGTAGATAGTAGACACTACTCTTTTTATTTTACTTAATGAAATGAATGAAGAAAAATAAAAAAGAAATAAAGGCAATAAAAGACTAAGTCTTATTTTTTCTACAATCTACAAAGATTGCTTTAATCCTTCCAAAAGTGTCACTACTATTTCTGTTTAATCTTTGACTCTTTTTTGATAAAATCTATAAGAATTCATCACATCATAAGATAAGGGGATTTTTAAAAAATATTTTATCAATGAGTTAATCCCCCTTTTTTTGACTCTACGCCACATATTTTGCTATTATTAGTGAACAATAATGAAATAATTTCGTCATATTCAGAGAAATAGGGGACAGAATTCACATGGATATAGTAAGTCTCGCTTGGGCCGCTTTAATGGTAGTCTTTACATTTTCCCTTTCGCTCGTAGTATGGGGAAGAAGTGGACTCTAGAAGTATTTCTAATTGAGTTACAGAATCAAACTGTATCAATAGTTTTCTAGATCGTTCTGCAAAGCCCTTTTTAACTATTTAATTTTTTTAACTATTTAATTTTAACTAATTAATTTAATTATTAATTTGAATTTAATTATTAATTAAAAAAAAAAATATGCCAGATCTACGCTATTTATTTTATTCTTTTGATAGATACCAGGCTAGGATTCATATTAAATAAAAACAAGTCGAAATTTATGAATTTGAAAAAAAAAAAGCCTACGATTTGCCTTTCGAGTATTTTAGATTGATTGGAATCAATCGAAAATAAATCAAATAGATCAAACAAAGTCCAAAAGTACGTAAATTACATATTCTATTTAATTGATCTCGACTTTTATCAAGATAAAAGTCAATATTCTATATTATATTCCTTTCTATCTTTCTCTTAAGATATTCAACTTCTATCTTTCTACATTAAAAAAAAACTTTATACATTATAAGAATGGATAGTATGATAGAAAGAAAAATTCATCTCTTTCTTTCTACCATACTACCAGACCTCATTCATAGGATACTGTTGAGTCGAGTCTATTTGTTTGAGTTAACACACGAAATTGCAATCCTTTTGATCATCGACAGTCAAATTTTAATCGCTTTGACTGACTGTTTTTACGTAAATTATAAGTAAAAACGCAGTAGGAACGAGAATAAAGAGTGCAGTAGCAATAAATGCCAGAATATTTACTTCCATAATTTTCTTTTCTTTTTGTTTCACAATAACTCGGGATTTAATCCCATAGAGATGATAAATCTTTCATTTAGAAATTCAATGGAATCAATTTGGTTTCCAAATCGGATCAATATCATGAATAACAATAACAATATTGGAGCTATCAAATCGATTCATCGTCAAGAATTGAATAGTATAGCATAGGAAGATCCTTTATCCACACCAAATAGATAATTTCATTCCTAAGCCAATCAAAAAATTCCCGTGCTTTATTTATCTATCATTCTTTTCCACTATTCTATAACCTAGCGTCGTCTTTCCTCATCCAATCATCTGATGAAGGATCATCAGACTCCCTTTCCACTTCCAGGAACTAGAAAAAAAGATTGAAAATGAAATTCTGCCATTTGTATTTTATGTCCTTTTTGAAAAAAAAAAAGTAGAGTTTATTTTTTTATTAGACCGTCGGGACTGACGGGGCTCGAACCCGCAGCTTCCGCCTTGACAGGGCGGTGCTCTGACCAATTGAACTACAATCCCCAATCCCATTGAATGGAAATAAAGTGTACAACATACCTATTCTTATCTCATGATTTGATTTCTCTTTAGATTTTCAATTCTGATTCTATTAGAATTGCTATGTTGTAACAAAATGTAGGCACAGGTGATATGTTGATATCTACGTGGATATGTACTTTATTTCAGTGAGACTAAGGCGAATTACTGGTGCTCCCTTTTTTTGATTGCCAAATTGATAATAAATTTGGCAATCAAAAAAATCGCTTTACTCTTTTCATTAACCTTAATACTTAAAAATTCTGATAGGACTATAGATCATTATGAAGATCATAATTTATGGCAACAAACCCCTCAAGCAAATAAAAAAAGAGATCTATAATCAAGTTTTCCTTTTTTCTTTTTTTTTTGTTTTTATAAAGAGATAGGGAAAAAGAAAAAAGGGGCTTATATCATTTCATGGTGAACAGCGTATTATTGGGCCGAGCTGGATTTGAACCAGCGTAGACATATTGCCAACGAATTTACAGTCCGTCCCCATTAACCGCTCGGGCATCGACCCAAGAAGAATCTATTCTAACTTTATAGCTAATTCATAAGAAACTTCCTTTCGTAGTACCCTACCCCCAGGGGAATTCGAATCCCCGCTGCCTCCTTGAAAGAGAGATGTCCTGAACCACTAGACGATGGGGGCACACTCGCTCGACTATGATCATAGTATGATCAGTTTTTGAAAATTGTCAATATCTATATATATATAGATATAAAGGAATGATATGACTAAATTCGAAGGCTTTTTCCATCTTTTCGGATTCCAGAAAATTTGTCCTAATGAGATTAGAATTATGCATTCTAACCGCAATGCTATAGACAAATTGATATTGCATTAATTTGAATGATTATTCTATTTCGATTTTGATTTCATTTGGTATTTATATATTATTAAATGATTCAATCAAATTCCCATTATATATTAACTATTTATTATAATTAGACAGGAAAAAAAAGTAAATTCAAATTGAATAATAGGACTCTTTCAAAAAGTGACTAGTTTGACATAAAAAAACATCAAATAAAAAAAAAAAATTAAGCTTCCTTTCTTTTTTTTTTTCTGAAATTTTTATTCAAGGGACAGGCCGAATCTCGTCATCACATTCTTGGATGAAATATTTCCGATCCATGTCAAATTGGTAAGTACACCTATTTATTAATAAAATACATTCTGATAGGGGAATTTAACTAAGTCTTTGAAACAATTTATTGGATTTGATAAATAGCAATCCAATAAAATTCCTCTATCTTGTTAAGAAAATGTAAATAAAGGAAATTCAAATTTTTTGTTACCGAATAAGCTATGAAACACTATGAGTCTACTATATATAATATATATAGATAATATATATATAGATATATTTTCTTCACCTCGCGGCTGGTTTAGAAAAAGGCCCTTTTAACTCAGTGGTAGAGTAACGCCATGGTAAGGCGTAAGTCATCGGTTCAAATCCGATAAGGGGCTTTTACTTTCTTTACTTTGTAAAAATTGAATTAGAAACTGTATAATTTCTAATTTTTCTAATTTCATTCTAAGAAATTAGAAAGGCATTCGAGAAGAAAGTTGACCATTTATGAGTAATAATAAGTCGTCTCTTGAATCGCCAAATCTATATTTCTATTTTCAATTATTCCAATTCGGCAAATTAGAAGTCAACAAAAGAAAAAGTAAAAAGTAAGTGGACCTAACCCATTGACTCAGGACTATATCCACTATTCTGATATTTAAATTTGATAAAGATGAATTTGAAACAGTGGATCTTTTGTTATTTTACATTTATTGGGACGTCGCGAGAATCTTCTGATTTAATCTTTTGATTTCATTTTGTTGTTTCTAGATATTTTATAGAAAAAAATGAATCTTCGATTTTTTCAGTCCATTCATAGGGAAAGAAAGACTTATTCAAAATTACAACCTAAGATCCATTTCAATATCTTATCTTTCTTTTATTCTAGAACACAACAAGATCTTGTTCTATATAAAGTCTATTCTATTAAGAAAAGAATCAAAATTTTAGATAAATCTAATTATGTCTTCATGTATTAATCAAATATTTCATATTGATCCATACGAGATTTTTCTTACGATAATGTGATGAAAAGTGGATGGTAGAAAGAAACTTTCATTTACAGTTTCCTATTATTTCATTTAATATTGTATTGAATTAAATAAAAATGGGGAATTCCCCTTTTTCCGGCATATAAATTATCCGTATAAAAGGAAAAGTAAGTAAATAGAAAAATATTCGAAGTTTCTTTCTTGCTTCAACCAGTGAAAGATTTTCTATTCATCTGAAAGAAATAAAGAAAATAAAAGAAAATGAAAGAATAAAGTATAAAATTGAAACAAAAAAAGTTGATATTCTATTAATTTATTAATACACATAAAAAGAAAAGGAATAGAGAAAAAAAAAGAAAAGGAATAGAGAAAAATCAAAATTTTCCTCAATCTTACAAACAAAATCCAACAATCAGAATTGTTAATAGAGCAGGAAGAGTAAGTTTGGTTTAGGGATCAACTCGTAAGCAGAGAAGAGATAATTTATTGTTTGAATTGAACAATTCTTTCAAAACATTTTTTTATCATATTAATGAGTCATATGAGAATTCATGGTTCAAGTTAAAAACAAAATAGGAAAGAAGAAAGAAATTGAGCTGATGGATTTAACTAAGTAAAGGTCAATAAAATAAAAGATTTTTATCTTCGAAACCAATTAAATTATTATATATAAGTATATAAGAAGGGTGAAATGTAATGGGGCAGTGCACGAGAAATCAAATAATTCAAATAATAAAGTGATCGACTTCTCGAACACCCCCATCCCTAAAAAAAAATCCCATAATATATAATAAAAAAGGTGTTCGGAAATGGTTGAAGTAGATGAATAGGAGGATCGCTATGACTATAGCTGTTGGTAAATTTACCAAAGACGAAAATGATTTATTTGATATTATGGATGACTGGTTACGTAGGGACCGCTTCGTTTTTGTAGGTTGGTCTGGTCTATTGCTTTTTCCTTGTGCCTATTTTGCTTTAGGAGGTTGGTTCACCGGTACAACCTTTGTAACTTCATGGTATACTCATGGATTGGCTAGTTCCTATTTAGAAGGCTGCAATTTCTTAACTGCTG